GCATCCGTATCCGTGCTTTTTTTGATTTCTCAAAGAGTTCATAAAATGGACTTTCTAACGACCCCCAATCACCAATTCTGGCATGAATTGATAAAGATCCAATAAGTCCAACATTGATTCCTTCAGACGTGTCAATGGGACAAATACGCCCATAGTGACTAGGATGGATATCTCGTATCCGAAAATTAGCAGTTCGCCCTGTTAATCCGCCAGGGCCCAAATAACTCAATTTTCTCCCATGAACGATTTGTGTCAATGGATTAGTTCGATCCAAAACTTGAGATAATGGGTGTAATCCGAAAAAGGATTCATAAGTAGTTGTTAACGGAGTTGAAGTTACCAAATTCTGAGGAGTAGGTATAAATTTATGCCTAATTGCTCCGGATATAGTTCCCTTAACTACATTTTCTAAACGAGCCAGAGCCAACCCGAGCTGGTCTTGTAAAAGATCCGCTACAGAGCGAATCCGTTTATTTTTCAAATGATTCATATCATCAAGTGTACCCATTCCAAATTTCATCCCAATCAAATGATCAGCAGCTGCTAATATATCTCGCGGTAACAAAAATATATTGTTCTCAGGTATATTAAGATTCAGTCTCCAATTAATATTTCGGCGACCAATCCTTCCCAATTCACACCTTTGGTGAAAGAATTTTTTTTGTAATTCCTTACATAAGGATTCAGAAAATATTGGATCCCCACCTACACAAGAAAATTGTTGATAAAACTCCAAAATAGCATTTTCTTTTGACCCAATTTTTTTTTTCTCCTTATCGGTCAAGAAAGATAAGAAAATTTCAGGGTAGCAAACATTCTCTAGAATTTCTCTTAGATTCGAACCCATAGCTGATGATAGAACTAGAATAGATATTTTCTGTTTCCTACTCACACGAGCCCATATTCTTGCTTTTTTATCAATCTCTAATTCTAACCTGCCTCCCCAATCTGATATTATGGTGCCGGTATAGACCGAAATCCCGTTATGATCCAATTCTGACTGGTAATAGATACCAGGACTTTGCAATATTTGATTGATCACAATTCTGTATATTCCGTTTACTATAGAAGTTCCAAGGGAATTCATTAAAGGAATGTTTCCAATAAAAATTCTTTGTTCTTGCATATTCCTACTGGTTTTCCAAATTAATCCCGCGGATACATATAATTCAGAAGAATATGTAAGTGATTCATAGACAGCATCTCGTTCTTTTATCAGAGGTTCTACCAATTGATATGTTTCCATAAATAATCGAAATTCAATTTCGTGATCTATATCTTCAATTTTTGGAAACTTGGAAAGTTCTTCTATTAAACCCTGATCAATAAACCGATAAAACCCTTCAAATTGTATCTGATTTAATCCGGGTATTGTAGATGTTCCCTCTTTTCCATCCCCGAGCATCTTTTTTGAATTTACCATTTATCCGTTTATTGAAAAAATACCATCCCATCTCTCATTCTTCACCGAATCATATCCATAGAATTCGATCTAGCAATAATGGAATTTCTATTCTGTTTACTGAATCACATGAAATTTTATTCAACTCCACGATATATGGAATGTATGAAATACGTATGAACGGAGACTAGATTCAATTGGCATTTTTTATAAGAAAGAGATCCAAATGGAATAGAATTGAGAAATACCACTGGAACTTATGTAGTTTTGTAAAGACTAGACAAAAAGTAATTTCATTTTCACCTATGATATTACATATTCCAATTCGATTGCATACCATTAAAAAAATGTATCCACGATTGGATCTGTTCGAGCAGATAAACATATAATAAATAGAAAACTTTTTTTTTTACCACTTTACTTTTCCATGTATTTGTATTTCATTATTCAAAAAAATATTTGCAGAAAATAGATTTATTTTTACCTATTTTGAATAGAATAGTTAGAATATCATTGAATTGAAGTAGGTAAGAAAACTTGTGTTTTTTTTATTTATTAATTTTTTTTATTATTAAAATAAAAAAGAATGCACAGATATATATGTCTCTTTTTCTTCTTTTATTGTGGTACAGTTCTATTTGGGACAGCACATACTGTGCTCTATCAAAAATGAAATTTGCTCTTCAATGTATTCAATCACAAATTGAAATATAAAAATTTATTGAGAATTACTCCTCAAAAGCATCCCTAGAGAGATAAAATACCCCATTATAGAGCTATAGCTCTATAACACAACGTAATGTATGTTCTGATTCTGGGGTTTACATATACTCATCATTACTGTTATAATTGAAATTGAAGAAGATTTCTTTTTAATTGAAAAAACTCAATATAGATTAGTTATAAATCCATTTCTAATGATTTATTTTATTAATATTATTAGAAATAAAAAAATGTAGATTTTAATTAAAAAATGGTCATGAATTTACAGTCAATAGTTAATGGTTCTGGTTTGTACTGGATTCTATATTTTGTGACTGAAAATCTATATATATATATTTTTTTTTTCGGAGTTGAAAAAAAAAAAAAGAGAAAATAGGAATCTAGTTTCTATCGTTTTGGCGGCATGGCCGAGTGGTAAGGCGGGGGACTGCAAATCCTTTTTCCCCAGTTCAAATCCGGGTGCCGCCTCAACAACAGACTTGAAATACCCTATTATAACAAACGTAGGAAAAGACTCTTGATACTTTTGTTTCGTGATTCTAAGCCCCGGGCTCTCGAGGTTCTATTCTCTAACCTAAAGTTTTGCCTATCAGATTCAAGGAAAACTTAAAGTAGTGGAGGGAAATCCGTAAATCTTTACTTGCCACTACTAATTTAGTTCCACTTACTGAGTCTTCAATTAGATTGGATAGGAATTAAATTAATAGTTTTGGAAAGGACCTAAGATACTTTGGATACAGACTCATGAAAGTCTCGTAATGCTCAGACATTCAATCAATATTAGATTAGATGAAGAATTGCCTTTCATTTTGCTTCCAAAAATCAAAAACGATAAAAGAAAGAAAAAGTATTATTCTTTCTACATGTGAGTGAGATTCCTTGGATACTTCAAAAAGTGTCCATTTGCTTGTGTTTACATCTTGTCGATTCTACTAGAAATTCTATAATTAAGAATAACTCATTGTAAGATAAGTGGATTTTTTTGAGTAGTTCATCAATGGTGACCAAATACCTCTCCCTTGTTTTGACTCTGCACCAGTGATTTCACTATTATTAGTGAACAATAATGGAATAGTTTCTTCATATTCATAGAAATAGGGGACAGAATTCACATGGATATAGTAAGTCTCGCATGGGCTGCTTTAATGGTAGTTTTTACATTTTCCCTCTCTCTCGTAGTGTGGGGAAGAAGTGGACTCTAGAAGTACTCCTAATTGCGGTAATAATAAAACTCTATCAACCTGTATCAATTGTTTTAGTTTTCTAGACCGTTCGGCAATTTTTTAAAGATTTTTGTTTAGAAATTGGATTTTTGTTTTGTTTTATTGACTCATTTTCTATTTTTATATTAGGGTTTACACGGTTAACCATTCATGGGGTAACCCCCTTTTTAGAAATCTGAAGAAGTTTTCATCGAATGGGGATTATCTGTATTAAATGGATCAAACAAACAAATGAAATCGAGAAAGTATGTACATACATATAATATTCTATTGAATTTATATTGACCTTTATAAAGAAAAAGAGAGATATAGGTGGATTCCTTTATATTAAGATATTTCACTTGTATCTTTATACATTACAATAACCATAATGGCTAGTATGGTAGAAAGAGATCTCTTTCTACCATACTAGCGGGCCCCTTAGGATACTACTACTGAGTCTAATGCATTCCTTTCATTTAAGACGAGAAATTTAAATCTTTTTTTTTTTTTCGTTGATAGTCAAATTGTATTCAAATTAATCATTTTGACTAACTGTTTTTACGTAAATTATAAGCAAAAAAGCAGTAGGAACGAGAATGAAGAGTGCAGTAGCAATAAATGCAAGAATATTGACTTCCATAATTTAATCGTTTATTATTTTTTTTTCTTTAGAATATCTCGGGATTTAATCCCATAGCGATGAGAAATCTTTCGCTTGTAAACTCACTCAGATGAATTTAGATTTCGATGATATCGAATGAAATAAATATCATGAATAACAATATCGGAGCTATAAAATCGATTTATCGTCAAGAATTTAATAGTATAACATAGGAAGATCTTTTATCCACACCGAATACATAATGAGAGTCCTGATCCAATAAAAAAATATTGATTTATAATTATTTTTCCCCGCTTTCTTTTCTACAACCTAGTACTTTACTTTCCTTGTACAATTATCTGATGAAGTACCATAAAAAACCTTTTCTACTTCGATTGTTTACAAAAATAGTTTATAAAGAACCTTATTAAATAAACAATAGAAATCAAATAGAGAAAACAAGTACGAAGTTCAATGTTGAAATTTTAAAAATTTTTGAAGGGTATATCCTCTTTTTGGAAAACAAAGAAAGGGAATGTGACAAAGACGAGTCCCAGTAAAAAAACTCAAATATTCAAAAAAATTAACTAGTTAAATTTTCTTACGAGTTTTTTCTTCGCCATCGACTCTAATCTTTAAAAAGAGCATATTCATTAGAGAATACTCATTTTATCTTTATTTTTTAAATATCCTCTTTCCTTGGTTGGATTCGAACTATTTTCAATTCCTTAACTTCATAGAAAGAAAAGTATATATAGGTACAGGTACTCTTGGCAAATGTATTATACGCTATCCTATTCCATTTTCCTACACGAATTAAGTTGACAAAAAGCGGAAACCCCATACAGTATCTCTTTCTTGAAGTGTTGAATGTTCTCAATAATTATAATTAATTTACATATGTCTCTCTACCATCAATTGGTGCTAGTTAAAATAACGGAAATACCCCTTTCTTTTGCTTGATGAAAAAAGAAAAATAAAAAAAAAAGATAAATGAAACCATTTTTATCCCCTTGTCCAAAAACAAAAGGGGGAGTTAATGTCTTTTTTTTATTGAATCCGCCGGGAC